ATTAAATTTAACTTAAAATTTATTTCGATAGTTGACGTCCATAAAAATCTTATCGTTCCCTAACTCAATGTTTTAAAAATCAAGAGTTCATAAAACACAAGTCTAATTATCTTTGAAATACAAAAAATGAAACGAACAAAAATTTTATTTAACTTGTTTGGAGAAGCAGAATCTAGTTTTTTACGAGAAATTAGCTAAATTCTTTTTGATTGTTTAAAAACTAAATTAAGGGTTGTATTTTTTCTAAAAATTTAGTATATTATTAATGTTTAATCTTTTAACTTATTAACTAAATAGTTAAAGTCGGGATATAGCTCAGCTTGGTAGAGCACCTGCTTTGGGAGTAGGGTGTCGTAGGTTCAAATCCTACTATCCCGAATCTTATATAGCTAAACGATTTAACCTGTATTTGGTTACTTCTCTAAGTTATTATGGTATAGTTATTTCGAATGATTGAAGTAAATTGTTAATTTAGAAGAAAGATACAAATAAACAATCTATCAAATTGAGATATTCTAGTCCATTATTATTAAAATTATATAACTAACATTATTAAAGGAATTTCGAATGAGCCTTAATAGACAACTTGCATCTCAAATTTATTATGGTATTGGTGCTATTATAGAAAAAATAGCGAGTCTCTTTGGATATCCTGATAATCCAGGAATGCCTGTTTCTTCTCGATTTTCGGAAATTGAACAATTACGATTAGAAAAACTTCCAATGCATGAGGTTAGATTTCCACCAGAACCTGTTCCGAATAATCTAATTGAAGTTTTATTTGGTGTAATTCCAAAAACTGAGACTATAAAAAGAGTATTTTATGAAAGTCCAAGTGAAGGGTATTATAATTTTTATGTTCAAGATTTTAAGAATGTTTATTTCTTACCGGATCAACTATCTGAAATAATTCAAGTATTTTTTAAAGTATGTTTAGATACATCAGGATTAGAAGCTATACGTGAAGTTTTATTTATTTCTCTAATCGCTTATTATAATATTTTAAATTTACGACTTTGCATGTTTTGGTTTTTAAGTATCAATCCATATACTTATCCATGGCTTTTTTTAGTTTACCTTGTTGATTGGACCGAAGATATTTTACAAGGTTTAGTACCAGTAGTAGCAGGAGTTAATCTAACAGCAACTTTTTGGTTTATTTTAATTGGCAAAGTTGCAGACAGTTTAAATCATTTAGTATTTACAATGCCTTTTTTACCAAGTGAGGCACAACGTGCACAAACTATTATTAATGGACAAGTAGAAAATGTTTTGCTATTTCGTTTTTTACCAGTTTTGTGGTTCCGAAAACCAATTCCAAATGAAATACGAGAATTTTGGTTTCATGATAGACCCGATATTTTAAAATTTATGCAAAAATCCTACGGACATTTAGATATAAAACTATTACCAGATTCTATAACAATCTCTAATCTTGAAAAAGTAACTCTGAATCCGATAAGTTTACAACAATTAGAAGACTTTAACATTCACAAAACTAGTATAAATGATATAACAGATAATTTATCAACACATATATTATCAATTAATAACGTACTTAATATAAGTGAATTTAAAAATTATTTAATTCAGTTCACTCATATATTAGCAAATTACTAAACTACGACTAATTTTTCACTAAAGTTTCTATCAACTTCTAATACACATATAAATTATTTTTTATTGAATAGTTTTTATGTGTATGATTAATATCTGACCAAATTTTTAATTCACTGAATTTTTAATTATAATTTATAAAACTAGAATATACTATAATTTAAGGACTAAATATATTAAAATATAACTACAAATGTTCATTGGCTATTTAGATATTCGAAAAAAATTAGGATTTAGTTGTGTTAAAAATATTAATACTATTAACCAATTATCCAATGTAAAAAATTTGAAAGAAAACAAAAACCTGTCAGTTACCGAAATTGCAAAGTTACTAGGAATAAGCCGACCCACTATTTATAAAATTTTGAAACAGGAATTAAATTATGTCCCATACAATCGATTAGTGAAAAACGTAAATCAGGAGACAGAAAATGAACCAAAATAAATTAACTTTTGAATCAGAAAATTTACAAGTTGATTATCTCATATTCAATGTTCAAGGAACACCTAATTTCGATTTAGTCAATAGAATTGCAAAATATTTATTTCAACATTTTGACTTCAATTCAATTATTTCAAACTGCTCTAAAAACAAAAAACACTTTTTTTTAGTGATAAAAACAGACATCAAGTTGAATTCGCAGTTTATCTGCATGCTGCGAAACTAAATAGTTTCTGGGATGGCACTCAAATTAGGTTCTCTGGAAAAAACGCAATAAGATTTTGTTAATTTATGAAACGACAAAAGATTAATTGGCATCTTTTCAAAACTCAAAATTTTAAATTAGCTAAATTGAATAAATTCACGCTAAATAGACTTGACTTATGCTATTCTAAAACAAAAAAAGATATCGATACAATCCAATCCTTTGAGTTTTTTCTAAATAGTTGTCATGAGAAAATACTGCAAAATTCACGTACAAAACATATAAAGTACAGTCGAAATAAAAAAGGATTTATTTTAAAAGTAGGCTCTAGGAAGAGTCCTAACTATTATCGCGTTTATGAAAATAATCAGAAAATTAGATTTGAGTTAAAGATGAAAAGCAGCAGAGTTCAATCAGTGCAAGACTTTTTATTTAGTTATCAAATACCAGAATTCGAGCAGATACTCACAAAACATTTTTATAATTATTCCATTAAAATATTAGTACTTGACCAGGTTTATAGTGATTGGTTGATACAATATTTAAGAAGAAAAGAAAAACAGGATGCTGACTTACTACTTTCTTTTTTCGACCAGAATAGTCTTTCAGTATCCGATACAAAAAAAGTTTTTGGTTTATTACAATTTTTGTCTTTTATTCGGACGATACATTTTCAGACATTTGATACAATAATGATACAGCATCAAACATATTACGGTATTACCTTTCCGTTGAAAGATTTTGCCAAATTCTTAGGAGAAGAAGAAAAATATAAAAGTTATGGTGACCGATATAGACGGAAAAAGTATATTCAATTTTTTACTAATCTTCAACATATTAAACCTTTGATAGCTGCATTTTCTGATCAAAAATTTCAAAGTTCAATCGCTTTACCAACTCTATCGATAGACAAAATTAATTTCGATTGGGTTGTCCAACTTTCAATTGCTAAAGAACTATATTTATACGATTATCCTTTTATACTTACTAACTCTTTGATAATTTATAAGAATACGTACGAATTGCAGATTAGATATAAGATTCTTCAAAACTTTAGCGTTAATGATTTAAAAAAAACATTTGATGTTCAGATACTTCTTAACAGCTTCAATGCTTCTCAAAAGAGACATGCTAATAACAAGAGAGAAATCATTAGACAATTAAATCAATTACCAATTCAGAACCAATACGAGTTGCATCTTAAAAATGGAAAAACTAGAATAGTAGATAAATTAACTCCTCTTTTAATTGGAAAGACTAAAACTATGTATTTTTATGAAAAACTTTAGAACCAGTAAATCATCTAAATTCATAAAGGTTAGATAGTGGTTAGACTATACCATTATAAACTTAGTGGATATTGAAAATATTAATGTAGTTGTACAGAGTTAAACTCTTTTATAGTATAGGGAAATGATGAAATTAAAGTGTGAAAAAAAAGGTCCCTAATTTCTCAAAATGGGACTTTTTTTATATAATTATATTTACAACAAAAGTATTTACTGTCTGTTAAAAATATGTTTTTTAAAAAATGTAAAAATAATGAAAATAAAATCAGGCATCCCGACAGAAAGCAAAAAATAATCGCAATTGTAACATTAACATTGAGTTTACTGTTTGGTAAAGCACGATTGAGTTCTTCTCAATTATCGAATGAAAATTTTGGTAATAAAGTAGTTCAGGAAAGAATCATTGATGAATAAGAGTTTTATTCATTTGAAGATAATGATCAACAAGTAATTTTGGCTAAAACAGGCAATAGTGGATCTTCAATTCCAATTTCACCTAGACGAGGGCAGCCGAGTTATTTCCCTACACCGCCGGCCGGAGCTCGATCGAGTCGAAATGTGCCGGGTGTAAATCCATACCGTACAACGCCTAAAGTAGTTCCAGGTCCAGGATTGGGTGCCGGGGCTAATCCAGCTGGCGCAGGTGGGGGCGATGGAGCCGCTGAATTCGATGATCAGTGTCCTATTCCAGAAAACCAAAAATCGCAAGAATCAAAAGTTTTTGAGTATGATTCTCCTTCAAATGCTCCAAAGAAGAAAAAGCAATCAGCTGAACAATGTCAGTTGGAAGAAGAATTTAAAAAAGATAAAAAGTACGGTGAGTTTGCTTATAAACTCGATAAAAATGGCAATCCTATTCTTAGGGTCGAGACAAAAACTGGATCTGAGGTTTTGGTGACATATGACAAAGCACTCGAAAAGTATTACCATCAAGATGTTTATAATCTTGAAACACCAAAAAATTTTGATTCTAAAGAGGCACGATCTTTAAAACCTAAAGATCGAGTTGAGTACTTGAAAAAAACGGTACCACGAGACAAAGTTATTGAATTTCAAATTGCAAATGCTAAGTCACTGAGTACTGAAAATCTACTTGAAGTACCTGGGTTTATTGGCGCACAAAAAGAACCGGGCAGCTTGTATATAAACAAAAAAACCGGGCAAGTTCATTTTGTTAATGCTAGAACTAATACCTGGAGAACGACTGTTATCAAAACTCGAATTGGTTTAATAAACTTAGCTAAAAATAATTTTCATTTGTTCCCTAATGCGGGTAAATAATATAGAATTTATTAAATTTAAAATTTAAACTTCAATGGCTACATTTAACTTATCACGGTATCGACAATTACTAGCAAAAAAAGATTCTTTAACAAACAAAAATAAGGATTTTTTTGCTGACCCTATATTTCTAGAGTTACTGTCTTTTGAATCAAGTTTAGAAACTCAAGTTTTCTATAATCACAAAAATAACTATTTTGCTTTAATTCAAAAATATTTAAATGAAACAATTAATCCCAATATATTTCGAGCTCAATTTATAGAGATGGTAAACGAAGATCTGAAAAAGTCTCACAAAATTCTTAATAATTTTGAAGAATTATCTACTTTTTGGATTGATTTAGAATTGGATGAATTTTGTTCTTTATTTGAAAACATACATGAAACGTGTCTTTATGCATTTGAGTTTGAAGATCAAAAGGACGCAATGACAGAGGATACATTTCGCGATTCGATTCAAAAATTTTTTTTCAAAATACAAAAGTATTCGGATGAAGGGTGATAACTTATATCACTCTTCTTAATTATTTTTTATTTCATCTTCACCACAAAAACCTACCTATTTTGACTTAATTATACCTACAGGTAAAGTATTCCTACTCAACATGTTAAGTGCCCTTAAATCGATCATAAAGGCCCTCTCAGACGATATTTCAATCTCATATCCCTGAATTGAAATCTCTGATTCATTTCTCCCCATCTTTTTCTAAAAATAGAGTATACTCCAAATTTATATAAGTTTTTTATAAATAAATTTAACTTTTATAAGTCTTATTTTATTTTTTAATTTAGAGTACAATTTATTTACAAAAATAAACTTACAGAAAATATTTCATGGAAATAAACAATAAATATGGTTACGTTCGTGTCAAGTTTTTTTATAGTTTTTAAATTAAATTTTTTTCTAAATGCAATTTTTTCGTAAAAACTATTTTTATTAATATAATCGAAAAAATCATAAATAGATGTTGAGATGTAATAACCAAAGCAAATGTTAATACAAAACCAATGCCATATAATTACGGTTAGTATTAATATTAATCTCTAATTTAAATTTTTAATTGTTATTTCAGTCGTCATAAAATTAATTTTATACTATACTTTGTATTATACTTTAAATAAAATTTTAATTGTAGCAAACATTATATTCTCTCTAACGTTTTTATATTTATTTTGTTATTATTACAGAAAATCTAGGAATTTTCGAAAATCAGATGATGAAACGTACTGGCTAAAATTGTATCATGTAATGCCTAAATTGACTATGCAAGAGATAAATGAAATTTTATGTCGAAAAAAACATGAAGATGTTGGATTAGAAACCGAGTCAGATACAAAAAACTAGATGATGAAATATTGTAATTACTGATTAAAAGTTAATATAGAAATTATATAAAACTAATTTAAGTCGATTTTTTTATGTAATCTAGTTCCATAAGTATTCAAAACAAATAAAACAACTAAATAGAAAGTTTTTCATAACTAACAAATTTTTTTAAAATATCATAAGTATTGAATTCTTTTGTAAAATGGTAATGTTTATTAAAAATATAGGATAACCATTTTTAGATACTTATAGGGTTAGACTGCATAGAAAATTGATTAAATTTAGTCCTCTATAATTTCTATATTAACTTTTTAATAAGCAAGGATAAGGATTTAATTTAGTTCTAACAATTGAGTATACCTTTAAAATTAGTCCAAACTATGGACTCTTTTTAAAGGTGAGATGGACACTTTTTACGTGTATTTTTATAAAACTAGAATCGACTTAAAAAAGCAATAGAAATAAAAATAAATAAGTTGAAATTTTTTAATTTATTATATAATATCATGAAAAAATATATTTATATATAATTATTAAATAAATTATGGCATTTATCCCAGATAAACCTGTACATGGCAGATTTGCTTTTCGGAGTGTAAATTCAACACAATACAAAATATATGCCCGGCAATATTCTAAAGCTAAAGCTGGTGGAATACGTTGTGTTTATGCTTGGATGAGTGGTAGCGGAGTCATGGGCATAATTACTGATCTTGGTAAAGGTGTGATTATTGACTATGGTAAACGAAAACTTGCTGCTGTATGTATTAATGCAGGTGCCTATATTCTTTCGCCTGCTGTTGTTGTATTTACTAATGCATCAAAAATTGTAAACATTTCAAAAAGCGTCCACAACACCGCTGCATTTTGTTTTGAGTGTGTGGAAGACTCTACAAACTTAGCTTTTGTGCCAATAGACTTAGCGTTATTTGGTCAACCAATTCCGATTGGTGCCCCAAATCGTTTCAATTTGTTTGGTAATCATACTGATTTTCTAGATGTTTAAAGCACATTTTTAATATTGTATTAACTTATTAAAATATTAAAAAGTTAATACAATATTAAATTGAATATTTTAAGCCTCTCAGATCATATTGAATCATATTTCCAACCAAATTATTTTATCTTTCCTCTTTATCAAAAATATATACATACGTATACCTAAACTTAATTTATTTTCATTCTAGGGCTTTTTTAGGCCATTTGAGACCGTATTTAGAATTGACTTCCTTCTCTTAATTTCCTAATTAAATCTTACAACCTTCCTATAAAAATATTCAATGAATTCCTACCCCCCAAAAGTGTCGATTTAAGGTAAACTCTAAATGAACAGTTTTAGAGATAGAATTGAATGATTTAATCAGAGCGTCAAATTTTAGGAGTCTTTTTAATAGAATTATATTTTAGCTAATTTCCTTTAAAAAACTAGTATAATCTTTGATTGGAACACGCTCTACAGTTAATATACCATCTTTATAGATTTCTTTATATGCTTTTGTACCATAAAAATCCACATCGTTTAAAGTTGAATTTCTAACTTTCACGTTATCTAATAAACTTCCTGAAAAGGATACATCTTGCAATTGACTGTTCTCGATTTTAAAATCCGTCAATTCTCCCGCATTAAAATATACCGTGTTTAATTTACAATTAATAAAATCAAAACTCATTAAAAGAGATCTACCAAAATTAATATCGGTTAACTCACAATTATTAAAAGTCACATTTTCCAATTCTGATTTTCTAAAACTTGCATTTTTCAAAATACAATGTTTGAAAGTCATATTTTCGACGTTACTGCATAAAAAGTGAGTATAATCAAAAATACAATTTGAAAAATTTATCTGATAAAAATAACATTCTGAAAAATCTTTTTTGTAAATAGTTTGATTAACAATAGTCTTGTTCGAAAAAAAATAAAAATCACCTCGTTTAAATCCACTTAATACAAAATTTTGTTTCATAAATAATATTTTCAATTTTTAGTTATATTATAATATTATACATTAGTATCCGATATGTTGACAAATCGAATTCTATTTAAATCTAGTCCTTGATTTAGAGTTTTCAATAAAATATGATTGATTGGATGGTTTAATTCGTAATAAAGTTATTACACGAATAAGATTTACTTTATTCTTTTCGGCGTGGTTACGTTAATCAAAAATCGATCTTAAAAGATTATTAACTTGATCTTCTAAACTTTCATAATTTCCGTTACGAGCTTTTACTATTTTTGGATCGAAAGAAAATTTTATATCGACATAGATTGGGTATCTTGAATCCAATCCTAAAAAAATCAGTTCATTTGCTTTTAACACTTTAAAATCGGAGTTTAATGCTTTTTCTATAATCTTTTGGATTTACGAAGATAATTTCTTATCTTCATTCACTAATAGATGCATGATGCATGGAATCCCGATGTAACTTTAGAAATGAATTTAAAATAACCAAAATTACTTTGGTACGGAATAAGCGATGAATATTTGAGATTAAGAATCGAAAAATATTTTCTTCCACAATTGGAAAAATATTGCAATAAATCTTAGATTTATTGCAATATCCTTTTGCTAACTAAAATTATTTTATTTTTAATCTTCATCAGAAAATACGCCCATTTTAAGACCAAAATTGGATGGAAGATAAAAACACTTATGGCCAGAATTGACGAATTTAAAAAATTAGTTAAATTATTTTGAAAATAGTTTATTACCAACGATTAGACTAAAAATTAGCTATGAATAATATTAGTTATGATCTGGAAAAACATGTTGAATTATTAACTCGACAAAAAAATTTTATAAATCAAAATAAGTCGTTTTTTAAAGAAGATCAAGAAGAATTTTTAAAATTAAATAGATACAACGCAGCTGTTGATCGACATATCTTTTGGGAAAATCGATTTGAAGTTGCTGCGTTTATTCAAACTTTTTTAAACAAAGAGATAAATGTAAAAGAATTTCATGATAAAGTTTTTTTGCTTCGGCGTAACCACATAGATAAATGTGATCAATTTTTATTAAAGTTAATTTCTGGAGAAATAAATAAATTTTCACCAAGTGAAAAAGCTTATAAATTAAAGGGATTTTTATCTTCTTTATACTTTGAATATGAAAATTTGGAATTAGATTGGGATGGAGAAGCATTTTATGATTCGATCCAAAATGGATTTTCAAAATTTCAAAAAATTTTAAATGAGGAGTAGTAAATTAAATCACTCTTTATTCAAAATTTTATCTTTAATCGTTAACACTAAAATTTTCTTAGCTTCTACTTAATTCTACCTCAAATTATTTATTTTTGAATCAAATTGTAAAAGTTTTTTACGAATCTCTCGGTCGCTTTTCAGAAAACACTTTAGTACAGTTAACTAAATAAAAATATTTTATTTTTTTCGCATCATTCAAATTATTTATTTGGAATAACCTCTAAACAAACTTCAAATTTCTATTGGTAAATATTTAATTTTAAAGCTTTTAATCGATTCTGATTATGTTATAATTTTTACACAAACAAGTTATTAAAAGAGAGTTTATATTTGTGATAAGACATTTTGAATCAATTCTCTAATACTAATTGATGTCAATATACTAAATTTCATTTTGAAAAACAGGTTTAATATTTTACTAATTAGAAACTAAAGTAAAACGAGAAATTTATGTTATTAGTTTATAATAAACTTTGTAAAAAAATTAATATTAATTTTTTTATAAAAAATAATGTCACGTAAGATATTAGAAACATTCAAATTATGAATATTTATCAAACTTTAATTTAAAGTAAATAAACCTTTTTTTTAATAAGTTGATACTATTTAAAAATATAATTAATGTAAATAAAGATTATTCTATTTTTTGACTATCAGAATTCGAATTCTAATTTTGAATCTGTTAAAACGTTAAGAATAACGATTTTTCATTTGTATGAAAATTTTTTGAATCAATTTCCTCAATTCCTGCGCACTGAATTCATAATTTTCGCGAATATTTGGATCTGGACAGAATCTATCAAAAAGCGATACTAGTTCGTCAATTAAATCATCAAATCTTTCAGATCTTGGATTAGGTTCTAGAAGAATTAAGTTAGTTTTTAACATTTCTCCAGCATTGTTAATAGATCGATATTTTTTTCTTAGAGGTAAAAAGTTAATTCGATTATTTAAGAATTCTTCTATTAGTTCAAAATAATGTTCTCTATTTTCCCAATGTAAATGACAAATTACCATACTTGAATATGCTTTTAATTCCAAAAAATTTTCGTCAGGTTTATAATCAAGAAATTCTAAAAACTCTTGACACGAAAGATTTTCTTTCCAGTCTTCCGATTTTTGCAGAGATTTAAGTAACTTTAAGTGTTTCGTCTTATGGTATTCCATTAGTAATATAAGAATTTAATTTTTATAGTTTCGTTTCACTTGTAGTGGTATTAGTATGATTAGTAGATTGAGTTGTGTTATCACTATAATTGTGTCCAATTTCACCACTTTCTTCATGATGAGTTTATTGACTTTCACTTAACTGATAAGCCGTAATACTTTTTCCTGTCTCTACATCGTATGCTATAAACAATCCAGTAGGTGTGTGTTTAAAAACATTTGCTTCTTTACCCATAACTATTTCAGTACCATAATCTTTTACGTTTTTATTTTCACTAAATAATTTCCACCTTCTTTGTAGTTCTTTAACGAGCTCCGCGTTTGGTGCTGTCCCACCTGCATTAATATGGTTTATAAGACCGTTTGCTTTAATACTATCCAAATCGGCCTGTGTTAATCCATATTTGGTTGGATCAAGCTTAAAATCTGGAGCGTGATAAACATGCTTGGCTGCCGAAAAGGCTGAGACTTCCCAGTCAGTTCTATTAACTGCTAGATTTGGCATTTGCCCATACACATTTTCGATCATACCTCCATTTAATCGTGTAGTTATACTATTAGGTCCATTTTTACAATTTTTCGGCTGTCGATGACCATTATTAATATTTTCCCACTCGTTAAATTTAGGTGGATAATGATGGATCGGTTGAAAACCTTGTACACGATTCGTATGCATAATATACATAACTGCAGCACTTAATACAATAGACATTACTTGATCGAAGTTCAGACCTCCTGCCCTAAGTTGATTAATCATTTGCTGAACATCATTCTTTTTCTTAAATTGATTAAAAGCTATTTCTTCTAATTCATTAATTTCTAATTCAAGAGACGTTTTCCTTTCACTTATTTCATTAATAATTGATGTAACATCTTCTTTTTCCATTATTGCCATAGGAGATAATTTTATAGAACAAGGTGTTAAACTCACAGCAGCTTTTGCTGTATTTAGACTAGTAACAGTTATAGCAGTAATTTTTGCATAAAATAAACTCCAATTTATAACGTTTTTGATTTTCTTTGCCGAGTAACGTAAGCATTTTAAAAATATTCTATCTTCATTATTTGCGTATTTTGTTTTTAAAGATTTATTTTTTAGATTTAAAGAAAAATTTTCAATACTCAAAATGGTTAAATTAGCCATTTCTATTAGTCGAGTACCATCTTCTTCATCTCGCATTAGTTTATATCCTGATAATTTTCTATAGTTCAAGTAATTAATAAACATAAATAAATAAGTATTTTTTTTGTTATTAAGTATTTTTTGTTATAAGAATAAGCTAAATATGTTAATTTATTATTTGTTATATATTTTAACACATTATTTTAAAAACATTTCATAATATATCTAGATTTGATAAGAGATTAAAACATTTTGATAATTCAATAAAAAATTTAGTTAATCTTTAACTATTTTATACTAAAAATATATTAAACATTTAATTCTTTTTTCTAACAATTTATTCAAATTATTGTTATATAATAGAATTCGATCATTGTTATTTTCAAAAATAATGATTTTATTGTTTACTTTTATGACTATTTTCCATACTTTTTCTTTAAAATAATTTGATTTAATTTCTATATAAAGTTTAGAATTTTCATTAGTTATTCCTAGTTATTTTATAATACAAAACTTTGTAAAGTAGTAATTAATTTAATAATAAAAATAATAAAGAGATTATTTTAGTTAGTATCTTGTGTATCAACTTTACAAAAATAATTTGATATATAACTATCAAGAAAATTCATGGATATCTAAAGAGAGTTTGATCCTGGCTCAGGATGAACGCTGGCGGTATGCCTAACACATGCAAGTCGTACGAGAGTTTTTAACTCAAGTGGCGGACGGGTGAGTAACACGTAAGAATTTACCTTTAGGAGGGGGATAACAATTGGAAACAGTTGCTAATACCCCATATGCTTTCGAGTGAAATGGTTTTTTCCGCCTAAAGAGAAGCTTGCGGCTGATTAGCTTGTTGGTAAGGTAATGGCTTACCAAGGCGACGATCAGTATCTGGTTTGAGAGGACGATCAGACACACTGGAACTGAGACACGGTCCAGACTCTTACGGGAGGCAGCAGTGGGGAATTTTCCGCAATGGGCGAAAGCCTGACGGAGCAATACCGCGTGAAGGATGACGGCCTATGGGTTGTAAACTTCTTTTTTCAGGGAGGAAGAAATGACGTGTACCTGAAGAATAAGCATCGGCTAACTCCGTGCCAGCAGCCGCGGTAAGACGGAGGATGCAAGTGTTATCCGGAATCACTGGGCGTAAAGCGTCTGTAGGTGGTCAAATAAGTCAACTGTTAAATCTTGAGGCTTAACTTCAAAATCGCAGTCGAAACTATTAGACTAGAGTATAGTAGAGGTAAAGGGAATTTCCAGTGGAGCGGTGAAATGCGTAGAGATTGGAAAGAACACCGATGGCGAAGGCACTTTACTGGGCTATTACTGACACTCAGAGACGAAAGCTAGGGTAGCAAATGGGATTAGATACCCCAGTAGTCCTAGCCGTAAACAATGGATACTAGATGTTGAACAGACCGACCTGTGCAGTATTAAAGCTAACGCGTTAAGTATCCCGCCTGGGAAGTATGCTCGCAAGAGTGAAACTCAAAGGAATTGACGGGGGCCCGCACAAGCGGTGGAGCATGTGGTTTAATTCGATGCAACGCGAAGAACCTTACCAGGGTTTGACATGATACGAATTTCTTTGAAAGAAGAAAGTGCCATTTGGAACGTATACACAGGTGGTGCATGGCTGTCGTCAGCTCGTGTCGTGAGATGTTGGGTTAAGTCCCGCAACGAGCGCAACCCTTGTTTTTAGTTGCCTTTTATGGAACTCTAGAAAGACTGCCGGTTATAAACCGGAGGAAGGCGGGGATGACGTCAAGTCAGCATGCCCCTTACACCCTGGGCTACACACGTGCTACAATGGGCGAGACAATGAGATGCTAATCTGCGAAGACACGCTAATCTATAAACTCGTTCTAAGTTCGGATTGTAGGCTGCAACTCGCCTACATGAAGTTGGAATCGCTAGTAATCGCTGGTCAGCTATACAGCGGTGAATTCGTTCCCGGGCCTTGTACACACCGCCCGTCACACCATGGAAGCTGGTTATACCCGAAGTCGTTACTCTAACCTTTTTGGAGGAGGATGCCTAAGGTAGAATTAGTGACTGGGGTGAAGTCGTAACAAGGTAACCGTACTGGAAGGTGCGGTTGGATCACCTCCTTTAAAAATTTTTAAATTAGGTCGATTAAACGAATAGAGTAAATATAATGGGCTATTAGCTCAGTTGGTTAGAGCGCACCCCTGATAAGGGTGAGGTCTCTGGTTCAAATCCAGAATGGCCCAACGGGGGTATAGCTCAGTTGGTAGAGCACCGCCTTTGCACGGCGGTTGTCAGCGGTTCGAATCCGCTTACCTCCACATTTAACAATTAATATTGTTAGACTTTTTATAGTGGAATAAATAAACTTTACTATAATTTATGAACTTGTTTTAAATTCAAGGAACTAAGAGTTTATGGGGGATACCTTGGCATTCAGAAGCGATGAAGGACGCGGTTACCGGCGAAACGCTTCGGGGAGTTGGAAACAAGCTATGATCCGGAGGTCTCCGAATGAGGAAACTTTAATAAATAACTACTTATTGAATTCATAGATAAGGAAGAGCGAACCTAGGGAACTGAAACATCTTAGTACCTAGAGGAAAAGAAAGTAAAAACGATTCCCTTAGTAGCGGCGAGCGAAATGGGAACAGCCTAAACTTAATTTGAATTAAGGGTAGTGGGACAATTAAAAATGATTAAATGTGACAATTAGATGAATACAGTTGGAATACTGAACCATAGAAAGTGATAGTCTTGTAATCGAAAATTGAAACAATCAAATTGAATCCCAAGTAGCATGGAGCACGTGAAATTCCGTGTGAATCAGCGAGGACCACCTCGTAAGGCTAAATATTCCTGAATGACCGATAGTGAAATAGTACCGTGAGGGAAAGGTGAAAAGAACCCCGGGAGGGGAGTGAAAAGAACATGAAACCATAAACTTACAAGCAGTAGGAGGACGACTAAAACGTCTGACTTCGTGCCTGTTGAAGAATGAGCCGGCGACTTATAGGTAGTGGCAGGTTAAAGCAGAGAATGCTGAAGCCATAGTGAAAGCGAGCCTGAATAGGGCATTTGTCACTATTTATAGACCCGAACCCGGATGATCTAACCATGGTCAGGTTGAAGCTTAGGTAATACTAAGTGGAGGACCGAACCGACTGATGTTGAAAAATCAGCGGATGAACTGTGGTTAGGGGTGAAATGCCAATCGAATTCGGAGCTAGCTGGTTCTCCCCGAAATGCGTTTTGGCGCAGCGATGAATGTTTTAATTTAGGGGTAAAGCACTGTTACGTATGCGGGCTGGTAATTCGGTACCAAATCGTTGCAAACTAAGAATACTAAATGTAGAGTTCATCAGTGAGACTGTGGGGGATAAGCTTCATTGTCAAGAGGGAAACAGCCCAGAGCACCAGTTAAGGCCCCAAAATAATTGCTAAGTGGTAAAGGAGGTGGAAGTGCATAAACAATCAGGAGGTTTGCTTAGAAGCAGCAATCCTTTAAAGAGTGCGTAATAGCTCACTGATCGAGTACATCTGCGCCGAAAATGTATGGGACTAAGTAATTTGCCGAAACTGTGCGATATATAGATTTATATATCGGTAGGGGAGCGTTCTGTTGTAGGTTGAAGTATTAGCGGAAGCGGATATGGACGAAGCAGAAGTGAGAATGTCGGCTTGAGTAACGAAAATATAGGTGAGAATCCTATACCCCGAAAACCCAAGGTTTCCTCCGGAAGGCTCGTCCACGGAGGGTAAGTCAGGACCTAAGGCGAGGTTGAAAAGCGTAGTCGATGGACAACGGGTTAATATTCCCGTACCATTATTTATTGATATCGAGGGACGGAGAAGGTTAAACTAGCCGGATATTGGTTCCCGGTTTAAGCGTTCGAGATGTTGAGAAACGGAGAAAACGTTTTGAGTTAAGGCGTGAATACGAGATACTACGGTATCGGAGTAGTGTATATCATACTTCCAAGAAAAGCTTGCAATATCATAAATAAATAATGCCTGTACCATAACCGACACAGGTGGGTAGGTAGAGTATACTAAGGGGCGCGAGATAACTCTCTCTAAGGAACTCGGCAAAATAACTCCGTAACTTCGGGAGAAGGAGTGCCTTATTTATAAGGTTGCAATAACAAGGTCCAAGCAACTGTTTACCAAAAACACAGGTCTCCGCTAAGTCGCAAGACGATGTATGGGGGCTGACGCCTGCCCAGTGCCAGAAGGTTAAAGAAATTGGTTAGCATTAGCGAAGCTAATAACTGAAGCCCTGGTGAACGGCGGCCGTAACTATAACGGTCCTAAGGTAGCGAAATTCCTTGTCGGGTAAGTTCCGACCCGCACGAAAGGCGTAATGATTTGGATACTGTCTCGGAGAGGGGCTCGGTGAAATAGACTTGTCTGTGAAGATGCGGACTACCTGCACCTGGACAGAAAGACCCTATGAAGCTTTACTGTAACTTGAAATTGGAATCGGACTTTATTTGCGCAGCATAGGTGGAAGGCGTTGAAACTATTCTTGCGGGAATATTGGAGCCATCAGTGAGATACCACTCTTATAATGTTAGATTTCTAACTTTGTATCATTATCTGGTCAAAGAACAGTTTCAGGCGGGCAGTTTGACTGGGGCGGTCGCCTCCCAAATGGTAACGGAGGCGTACAAAGGTTTCCTCTGAACGGGTAGAAATCGTATCTAGAGTACAAAGGCAAAAGGAAGCTTGACTGTGAGACCTACAAGTCGAGCAGGGACGAAAGTCGG